CCAATCCGCGGAATTGTTTGAATTTTGATGTAAAGGGTCTATAGACGAAATTAACAATTTTGATAATATGTCCAAATCGATCCCTTCTTGGTTAAAATTAATTCCTATGGCTCCAACGAACAAAGTAAATAGTACTAATAAAAGCATAGAAACTAGCATAGTATTGTCCGATTCATGAGGATAGAAACAATAAGCAGTCTTTTGAGTACCAAAATAGGTAATATCAATAAAAAGACGTGTTATGCTTTTCACATTTCGATTAATTCGATGTGGATATATTTTCTTCCAAAAAAAAGAAGTCCTTTCATTATTATTCATTGTTAATAACGCTAATAAATTCATTTTCTTTTTTAAAAAATTTTTTCCTTCTTTACCCCATAAAGAAATTGAATAGAATGAACTATTTTTTTTTCCATTGAAATTTTCAAAATGAACGTTTAAATATCCTTCAAAAACAAGTAAATAGATCCGAAACATATAAAATGCAGTTAATCCCGCTGTGGAACAAGCTATTATTGCAAAAATTGGTGAATACAACCAACTATCATTAAGAATTTCATCTTTGGACCAAAAACAGGCAAAGGGCGGAATACCACAAAGAGAAAGTGTACCCATTAAAAAAGCAGTTTTTGTAATCGGCGCATGTTTTGTTAAACCACCCATAAGAACCATATTTTGACTTTTATCTGGAGAATATCCAACAATAGCTTCCATTGAATGAATAATGGATCCAGATCCTAAAAACAACAATGCTTTTGAATAAGCATGAGTAATCAAATGAAATAAAGCGGCTCGATAAGAGCCCATACCTAGAGCTAACATCATATAACCCAATTGAGACATTGTAGAATAAGCCAAATTTCTCTTAATATCTTTTTGAGCAAGAGCTAAGGTAGCTCCGAAGACTACTGTTATTATACCTATAAAAGCTATTACATTCATTATGTAGGGTATAACTATGAAAAGAGGAAGAAGTCGAGCTACAAGAAAAATTCCCGCCGCTACCATAGTAGCAGCATGTATAAGAGCGGAAATAGGAGTAGGCCCTTCCATAGCATCCGGTAACCATACATGAAGGGGGAATTGGGCAGATTTAGCAACGGAACCGCAAAATAACAAAAGGGCACACAAAGTAACAAAAAAAATATTAACCTCATTATTATAAATCAAGTTATTGAATATTTGAAACAAATCCCGAAATTCTAAACTACCCGTTATCCAATAAAAACCTAGAATTCCTAATAATAAACCAAAATCTCCTACACGATTAGTTACAAAAGCTTTTTGACAAGCATTTGCCGCAATAGGACGTGTGAACCAAAAACCTATTAATAGATAAGAACACATTCCAACCAATTCCCAAAAAATATAAATTTGTATCAAATTAGAACTAGTAACTAATCCCAACATCGAAGTATTAAAAAAACTCATATAAGCAAAAAATCTCAAATACCCTTGATCATGAGACATATAATTATCACTATAAATAAGAACCAGAATACCAACAGTAGTAATTAATATTGACATAATAGAGGTAAGTGAATCGATCAAATAGCCAAACTCTAAAGAAAGATCATTATTTATAGTCCAAGACCATACATATTGATAGATAAAACTGGTATTGATTTGATGAATAGACAGATCGACCGACAAAATCATAACTATACTTAAAAAAAAAATACTAGGAAAAGCCCACATACGGCGAAGATTTTTTGTTGTCGTGGGAAAAAGTAGGAGCCCCACTCCTATTAACATAGGAACTGGAAGTGGAATGAAAGGTATGATCCATGACGAGTGATGTGTATATTCCATAAAAAAAGAAAATAAAGAATAAAAAATTTTATGATTCTTACTTAATGAGTTTTGTTTCTTATTCGCCGATTTTATCTCTTTTGTAAAGGGTTCAGTTAATAAAAAAGTGAACATATAAACAGAATTATCTATTATTCATTTTTCTGAATCTTCGCGCTTTCAATATTGCCAAGTACAAAGTAAAAATGGGCCAATAACCAAATTACTAAGGGAAAAATAAACTTTTTTTTTTTACAATTATACAAAAATTTTTATCTATAGAATGAGGATAAATAATTACACCACAACTAAAAACAGTCGTTTGTTTATTTTGATATGAATCATCACGAATCATAAAAACAATTTATATGATATGACCAATAAAATAATAATTCTTGTTTATTATTCAGAAACATAAGTTCAAAAATGAACTAATTGATTTTTTTATTTTCCATTAGAATAAAAAGACATCTATGTTTGGAAACGTTTTGAAAAAGGGTTGTTATATAAATAACATTCAATGTTTTTTACTTTATTAGATATAGAAAACATAAAAAGTGGGAATTCAGATAGAATAGATAAGATATATGGCTAATTAAAGAACAATTCATTTTCATTTACAGAAGAAATGTCTTTCACATCGAATTGTGTATGTAGCAATGAAAAAACTATACTAGTTGAATGGCAGTCCCCAAAAAGCGCACTTCTATATCAAAAAAAAGAATTCGGAAAACTTTTTGGAAAAAAGGGGGGTATTGGACAGCATTGAAATCTTTTTCTTTAGCGCAATCTATTTCTACGGGGAATTCAAAAAGTTTTTTTGTGTAACAAATAGAGAAAGTTGGAATAATCTGAATTAACTGGATTCAAAGAATATTTTCTAATATACAATAGAATATTTAATATAGAATTGTCTATAATTATTTATTATTAAATTTTTTATTCTCATAAATAAAAATAAGAATTCTATTATATAAATTATAATAGAATTCTTATTTATCATTTTAATGTTGACTAAAAAATATTACATTTTTAAATTGATTCTTTCAATCTCGACGATTGACTAAAAATCCGTTATTATGATTTCGAGTAAGCCGCTATGGTGAAATTGGTAGACACGCTGCTCTTAGGAAGCAGTGCTAAAGCATCTCGGTTCGAGTCCGAGTGGCGGCATGGCATTTTATCTTCTAAAAGAGTAAGTCCTATAATGAAGCCAATTCCCGATTTCTATTCTATTCCTAGTATAGTATTCAGACCTTTGTTTTCATTTTCATTTTTTATGATATTTTCAACTTTAGAGCATATATTAACTCATATATCGTTTTCGGTCGTATCAATTGTAATTTCAATTCATTTGATAACCTTACTAGTCAATGAAATCGTAGGATTATATGATTCGTTCGAAAAGGGCATGATGATAACTTTTTTCTGTATAACGGGATTGTTAGTTACTCGTTGGATTTTTTCGAGCCATTTACCATTTAGTGATTTATATGAATCATTAATCTTTCTTTCGTGGGGTTTTTCCATTTTTCATATGATTCCATGTTTAAAAAAGCATAAAAACCATTTAAGTACAATAATCGCACCAAGTGTTATGTTTACCCAAGGTTTTGCTACTTCGGGTCTTTTAACCGAAATGCATCAATCCACAATATTAGTACCCGCTCTACAATCCCATTGGTTAATGATGCACGTAAGTATGATGATATTGGGCTATGCAGCTCTTTTATGTGGATCATTATTATCAGTAGCTATTTTAGTCATTACATTTCGCAAAATCATACAAATTATTGGTAAAAGCAATAATTTATATTTTTTAAATGAATTATTTTCTTTTGCTGAAATCAAATACATAAATATGAATGAAAGAAACAATGGTTTACGAAACATTTCTTTTTTTTCTTCTAGAAATTATTACAGGTTTCAATTTATTCAACAATTGGACCGTTGGAGTTATCGTATTATTAGTCTAGGTTTTATTTTTTTAACAATAGGTATTCTTTCAGGAGCAGTATGGGCTAATGAGGCATGGGGATCATATTGGAATTGGGATCCAAAGGAAACTTGGGCCTTTATTACTTGGACCATATTCGCAATTTATTTACATACTAGAAAAAATCAAAAATTGGAAGGTGTAAATTCTTCAATAGTGGCTTCTCTGGGCTTTCTTATAATTTGGATATGTTATTTTGGGATCAATCTATTAGGAATAGGACTACATAGTTATGGTTCATTTACATATAATTAAATTAATAATTAAATTAAAGTGAGTAAAAAAGAACCTAACCTGACAAATATAAATAAAAATAAAGAAAGCATATGTATATAAGAAATTTGATTTTACCGATTATATTATATATTAAGTTAAGAAAACTTTCCATAAATCGTCGAGAACCCTTTTAATCAAGTAGTGATTCAAGGGGTTCTCACAAACAACAAACATATTCGATTACAATTCAAATTCATTTTGTTTTTTAATTTAAAGTAAATCCAACGGAAAAATCTTTTTTTTTTTACATTGTCCATAGGGATGGGGTTTTATTTCTCTTTTTGATTTTTTAGTTTTATTCATTTATTCATGAAAACTCTCTATAAAAAATGAGATAGAATAGCTTCAACCTTGTCAATCGAAAATGCGAAAATGAAATCTGGATAAATACCAATACCTATTACGGGTATAAGGATAGAAATCGAAATAAATAATTCTCGCGGCCCAGAATCAAAAAAATAAGAATTTGGTGTATTAAAAAGCTTGTATCCATAGAACATCTGCCGTAACATGGATAATGAATAAATAGGAGTTAATATCATTCCAATTGCTGTTACAAAAGTAATTAGTATTTTTGTCATTAAAAGATATTTTTGACTGGTAATTATTCCAAAAAAAACTATCAATTCTGCAACAAAACCACTCATGCCCGGCAATGCAAGAGAAGCCATCGAGAAGATACTGAAAACCATGAATATTTTTGGCATTGGGATAGCCATTCCGCCCATTTCGTCGAGATAAAGAAGACGTAGTCTATCATAACCGGTTCCCGCTAAGAAAAAAAGTGCGGCGCCAATAAATCCATGAGAGATTATTTGTAAAATGGCTCCATTAAGCCCCGTATCGCTTATAGAACCAATCCCTATAATTATAAAACCCATATGAGATACCGAGGAATAAGCTATTCTTTTTTTTAGATTACGTTGACCAAGAGATGTTGAAGCTGCATAGATTATTTGAATGGAACCTAATATCATTAACCAGGGAGAAAATATAGAATGAGCGCGGGGTAATAATTCCATATTAATTCGAATCAATCCATACGCTCCCATTTTTAATAAGATTCCGGCTAAAAGCATACAAGTGCTGTAATGTGCTTCTCCGTGGGTGTCTGGTAACCATGTATGGAAGGGTATAATCGGCGATTTGACAGCAAAAGCTATAAGAAATCCTATATAGAATATTATTTCCAGCACCACGGGATACGATCGATTAGTTAATGTTTCCAAATTTAATGTTGGTTCATTAGAACCATATAAACCGATACCTAGAATTCCCATTAATAAAAAAACAGAACTTCCCGCAGTGTACAAAAGAAACTTTGTAGCTGAATACAAACGTTTCTTTCCCCCCCACATAGATAAAAGTAGATAAACAGGAATTAATTCTAACTCCCACATGATGAAAAAAAGTAAAATGTCTCGAGAAGAAAAGGGTCCTATTTGACCGCTATACATTGCTAACATTAGGAAATGGAATAATCGAGATTCTCGAGTAACCGGCTGAGCCGCTAAAGTAGCTAAAGTGGTGATAAATCCCGTTAGTAAAATAGGTCCTATAGAGAGTCCATCTATTCCGAATCTCCAGTAAAAATCAAAAAAATTGATCCATTTATAATTCTCTGTCAGTTGGATTAATGGATCATCCAATTCGAAATGATAACAAAAAGCATAGGTTGTAAGAAGGAGATCTATTAAACATATACAAATGCTATACCACCGAATTACCTTATTTCCCCTATGAGGAAATAAGAAGATTAAGGAACCCCCGGCTATTGGCAAAACTAAAACTATTGTTAACCAAGGAAAATAATTCGTGATAAAAATAAGATACACTTGGGCCAGAAAAACCTGTTCCAAAAATAAATATATATATTTATTTTTGGAAGAACAGGTTTTTGCCAGTAAAAAACGTATTCGTGTGGTGTTTTTTGAAACGTATCAATAAGCGAGGCCCATGCTTCGAGTTGTTTCATGCCATAAATAAACTCGAACACTTAAGAAATCCGTTGGACAGGCGGATTCACACCTTTTACAACCAACACAGTCCTCCGTTCTTGGGGCAGAAGCAATTTGCTTAGCTTTACATCCGTCCCAAGGGATCATTTCTAATACATCTGTGGGACAAGCTCGGACACATTGAGTACATCCTATACATGTATCATAAATCTTTACTGAATGTGACATTGGATCTATAGTTATTTTTGAACATCAAAAAAAAAAATTTTCGATCTAGTAAACTCGTAAATGAATCATATATTTAGATTCCAGACGAATCGATGATTTACCAGAATCTTGGTAATCAAAATCGAGATTTCTGGATCAATTGAAAAGAAAAAAAGGGCCAAGATACTTTGATTTCTTACGTTTTCGCGAACATGATCATAAGTTGTGCAACACGCATGCTAATTTGAATTGATGAATATTATACACTACTATTTCTATCAAATTCTACTTTTTCTTATTAATTATGATTATAAATAAATACTATTTATTCAACAAATTCGATTGATTGATACGAGTTGATTTTCTGTTACGAGAAATTGAGGAAACAATAGCCAATCCGATAGCTGCTTCAGCAGCTGCAATAGCTATAACAAAAATTGAAAAAATATTTCCTTTTAATTGGCGACTATCAAAAAAATCAGAAAAAGTGACGAGATTTATATTAACTGCATTCAATATAAGTTCAAGACACATAAGGGCTCTAACCATATTTCGGCTCGTGATCAATCCATAGATACCTATAGAAAATAAATAGGCACTCAAAACAAGTACATGTTCGAGCATCATTGACCGACTCCTTATCAATTTCGATTCATTTCAATATGAACAACAATTCAATGGATTCAATTGAATAAAAAATATAACAAACAAGTACAGAACACAAGAATATATTGACAATAAAAAAAAAAAATAAATGTGAGAAATTCTAACAAAATTATAAATTTGGATTTTTATTGCTAGTTCTAAAGATTTTTTACTGACGAGCCACAACAATTGCACCTATCAAAGAAGATAAAAGAATTATTGAAATAAGTTCAAATGGAAGAAAAAAATCTGTTGATAAATGAATTCCAATTTGTTGACTAGTACTTATCAAATCTTGCTCTATAATCTGATTTGGTCTTGTAGTCCAAATAATCCCATACCATGATGTATCTGGAATAGTAGTTATTAGTGAAACAAAAATACTTGTACAAACCATCAAAGTAATTCCATCCCCAACGGTCCAAAGAGGAAAATATTGGTAATATTCTGAACCATTCGTGAACATCACAGCAAATAGGATTAAAACGTTTATAGCTCCCACGTAAATAAGTAACTGTGCTGCAGCTACAAAATGGGAGTTTGATAAAATATAGAATAAAGATATACAAACAAGAACCAGTCCCAATGAAAAAGCAGAAAAAATGGGGTTGGTGAGTAATACGACTCCTAGACTTCCTAATACAAGACCGGATCCCAGAAAGACTAAAAGAAAATCATGTAACGGTTCAGGCAAATCCATTATATGTGTAAAATATAAAAATAAATCGACATTTCATGACCTTATTGATACGACCAGGAAAGGCTTTTCTATACTAAATTTGATCCCCGCATTAAATTAAATCGAATCCTAAGGAGTCTGAATTGATATAGGTAGAGTTATAGGACCAATGTCATTCCATTCTTTTTTATACGAAAGAGTGGTTCCAAACTATATAAAAATTAAAACTAAACTATATATTTATTTAATATTTAATTTATATAATATAGAATCTAATAGAATATTTATTCGTTTTTTTTTTTTTTAATATCTTTTTATTTATTAAAAATACTTTTATTTTATTTGAATTGTTCGAATTGTATAATCATCAATTACTGACATTGGTAAACGGCCCAAAGCAATTTGATTATAATTCAATTCGTGACGATCATAAGTCGAAAGTTCATATTCTTCAGTCATTGATAAACAATTTGTTGGACAATACTCAACACAGTTACCACAAAATATACAGATTCCGAAATCAATACTGTAATTAAGCAATCGTTTCTTTCGAATATCAGTTTCCAATTTCCAATCAACAACAGGTAGATCTATAGGACACACACGAACACATACTTCACAAGCAATGCATTTATCAAATTCAAAATGGATTCGACCGCGGAAACGTTCCAATGTGATTAATTTTTCATAAGGATATTGAATAGTTACAGGTAAACGATTTGTGTGGGATAAAGTAATCATGAAACTTTGACCAATATACCTTGCAGCTCGGATTGTTTGTTGACCATAATTCATGAACCCAGTTACCATAAGGAACATATCGTGAATGTACATGGTGAATATTTTGTTTTGTTTCTTTCTCTTGTTTGAGACAAGTTATGTTATGAATATCGAAGATCACAATCTTTTACAGTGAAAAAAGTTGAGACGAAGTTGTTAATAATAGATTACCGAGAGAAATAGGTAAAAGAAACTTCCACCCAAGATTTAATAATTGGTCCATTCTTAGCCTAGGCAAAGTCCATCTTGTTGTGATAGAAACGAACAAGAACAAATAAGTTTTAGCTAGTGTAATAAAGATACCAATTGTAATTCCAAAAACTCCATATGCTTTATTTATTTCAAAAAACCCAGAAACAAATATGTACGGAATAGAGATATTCGAACCGCCCAAGTAAAGAACTGTTACAAATAATGAAGAAATTAATAGGTTTAAATAGGAAGCAACATAAAATAAACCAAATTTTATACCCGAATATTCGGTTTGATAACCCGCTACTAATTCTTCTTCCGCTTCTGGTAAATCAAAAGGTAATCTTTCACATTCTGCTAAGGAAGAAATTAGAAAAACGATAAAACCTATAGGTTGACGCCAAAAATTCCACCCCCAAAAACCATATTTTGATTGCGCGTCAACTATATCAACTGTACTTAAACTGTTAGATAATCCTAGTCGGTGATAACATTACTGTTCCCATCGCTATTACAGAACCATACATGAGATTTTCACCTCATACGGCTCCTCAAAAAAGCCTTAAATCTAAGAACCGGGCCGATTATTTTTATTTATCTCTTGGGAGATATCCCTATAAGATAGATAAGATTCAAATCTATCGGATAGTTCTGAATTAGACCAATTTAATTCTGTCTGTTCTAATAAATAAATAATAAAAAGAAATTAAATTTTATAAACGATACAAAAGGTACTTCTGAATTGATCTCATCCCTTAAAAATTTGAAATTGTTGAGTAATAACTAAATTATTCAATAAAATACTCTTTTAGAATTATCAAAAACCCTCCCTGGTTTTCGATTACGAAAAATAATTACACATTATTAGTTTCTGAATTATGACATGAATTCTATCTCCATGAAAAGGGATATAAAAAAGAAAAAAGCCCCCCCCCCCCTTTTTTCTTTCTATTTTTTTGTTCCTATTCTTCTTTTTTGTGCAAGTAATAAAAAGGGGACTTCAAAAAAATTAAAGGATTATTTCGTTCCTGATAGTCATTTATTTAATCAGTGGAGAGGAGCATACTCTGGATCGGAATTGTAGGGAGTACTGCTTAATTTTTTCTACCAACTTAAAGCCCCAATTAGTATTCTTTTTCTATTATGCCGTAAAAACTCTTTTGGATAATTTACGTAATCTGCGTTACAAATCCTTTGTGTATCTTGGTGTTTCTAACCATCCACTCATTTTTTAACCCCCTTATTTATGTTAATACATGTATGATAATTCATAGTCATACAAACGGTAGCGAAAACTCAATAAGGTTGGTCTTTTGAGCCCGCTTCAAGACAGGATGCCTAATCACCCAATCTTGGGGTAAATGACCTCTTATGCTTATAGTTTTTTTTTTTTTAATTCTTATACATAGAAAATGAGACTCCATTTTTTTACTGCAATTTTTAATCATCAGCCATAAATTATATTCAATAGAAGCTGCTTTATTTCACTCATATAACTATCAGATTTTGTTCTTCAATCCGAATTGCGAATAATAATGAAGAAGAAAGAAAATGAATCTATGGAATTTATTCTACCTCTTTCCTATAAAGAAAGGAGCAGCATAGCAATAGCATCGAAAAGGTTCTGTTCTGTCTCAACGAATCGCACGTAGAGATATTGATAACACACATAGAGTTAATGGTATTTCATAACTAATCGATTGAGCAGCAGCTCGTAGACCACCCAAAAAGGAATATTTATTATTTGATCCATATCCTGACATAAGAAGTCCAATGGGAGCAATACTCGAAATAGCAATCCATAAAAAAACACCGATATTGAGATCCGATAAAATAAAGTTATAGCCAAAAGGAATTACTGAATAGCTTATTAGAATTGATATGACTGATATGGATGGTCCGATACTGAATAAACGAATATCTCCCCTAGATGGAATAAGATTCTCTTTGAAAAGTAGTTTTGTTCCATCTGATAGAGCTTGAAGAACTCCCCCAGGACCGGCGTATTCAGGCCCAATACGTTGTTGTATCCCTGCGGATATCTCTCTTTCTAACCATACAATTGCTAGTACACTTATTGTGATTCCCAATACAAGAGTAAAAATAGGGGCAAGTACCCCTAGAATTCCATAGATCTCTTTTAAAGATTCCAATTTGGAAAAAGAATTGATATCTTGTAATTCTGTTGTATCAATTATCATTTCAACGATCAACTTCTCCCATAATGATATCTATGCTACCAAGTATTGTCATAATATCAGCCAATTTCATTCTTTTAACTAATTGAGGAAGAATTTGCAAATTGATAAAACCCGGCGGACGAATTTTCCATCTCCAAGGAAAACCATTCTGATCCCCTATTAGAAAAATTCCTAATTCTCCCTTTGGGGCCTCAACTCTTACATACAGTTCTTGTTTTGGCAATTCAAAAGTCGGAGACGGTTTTTTACTAATGAATCGATATTCAAAATCATTCCATTCGGGCTCTTTTTCTCTATCAAAGCAGCGAATTTCTAAATTCTCATATGGACCGCCGGGAATTCCTTCCAAAGCCTGTTGAATAATTTTTATGGATTCCACCATTTCACCAATTCGAACTAAATAACGAGCTAATGAATCTCCTTCTTTTTGCCATTGAACTTCCCAATTAAATTCCTCGTAACACTCATAATTATCAACTTTACGCAGGTCCCATTGTATTCCAGAAGCCCGAAGCATCGGTCCTGATAAACCCCAATTTATTACTTCCTCTCCACCAACAATGCCTACTCCCTCAACCCGTTCTAAAAAAATTGGATTTCTCGTAATAAGTTTTTGATATTCAACAACCCTTATTAAAAAATAGTTGCAGAAATCCAAACATTTATCTATCCAACCATGAGGTAGATCAGCCGCTACTCCCCCGATACGAAAAAAATTATGCATCATTCTCATACCTGTTGCAGCTTCGAATAGATCATATATTAATTCTCTTTCTCTTAAAATATAAAAGAAAGGAGTTTGTGCACCAATATCTGCCATAAAAGGTCCCAGCCATAGTAGGTGAGAAGCTATACGACTCAATTCCAACAAAATTACTCGGATATAGCTGGCTCTTTTAGGTACTTGAATATTTCCCAACTGTTCCGGCGCGTTTACGGTTATTGCTTCTGTGAACATAGTAGCTAAATAATCCCAACGTGTTACATAGGGCAGATATTGTATAATTGTTCGGTTTTCCGCTATTTTTTCCATCCCTCTATGTAAATACCCCAATATCGGTTCACAATCAATAACATCCTCACCATCCAGAGTAACAATAAGTCGAAGAACACCATGCATTGATGGGTGGTGAGGGCCCATATTGACTATCATGAGGTCTTTTCTTGGAGCTGGTCCATTCATAGGTTTTTCCTCGATTCATTCTTCCATGAATTGTTTAAAACAAAAAAAAAAAATTCATCAAAATTCAAGATCTAAAAAATCGAATAATTCAAAATGATTCTTCAAATTAACGAATTTGTGACTCCCGAATATCCAACTGATTTATTAATTTTTTATAACGTATTCCATTTCTCTTTGACAAATAAGACAGTAGTCGTTGCCGTTTTCCCAGAATTTTACGTAAACCTCTTTGAGATAAATAGTCTTTTCGGTGCAATTCCAAATGTGAAGTAAGTCTTCGTATCTTATTAGTGAAATTGAATACTTGAAATTCAACCGATCCGGGGTTTTCTTCCTTCTTTTTTTCTTGTGAAATAATTGGTATAAATGAATTTTTTACCATAAAATGAAAGTTCCTCTCCCCTTTTTATAGATATTTTTTTTATTGATCAGTAAATGACACGAATTTTTAATTTAGTATATACACAATAATCTTTAATTCTTTAAGAATTCCTGATTTTTTTCAAATCAAATTAATTATTATTAATCAATCCAATTCAAATAGGTAAAAAATACTAAAAAAAAAAAAAATGGTGCAAAATGAGACGATTTTGTTGATTCATTTTTCGATTTAATGGATACATTATTTCATTGAATGAATTAGTATTAGTATCCACGCCTCAGAATAGAAGTTAGCACAATGCAATGCATGTGCACATTTAGGTGTGTATCCGTTTTGTTTTGCGTACTGGATATGTATGGTAATGGGAATGGAATATAATATAGAAGAAAGAGTGTAGATTAACGAATTTTCAATAGTGAGGATACATATGTATCTTCACTATACTGAAACGACTTCCATTATTGGTATCAAACCAATAGCGATTCATACAAGCTAAATCTTCTAAACGATAAATTGGCCAAAGAAATAATTTAAAATTGATTAGGTTTTTTTTTTTTTCTATATCAAAATCTTTATTTTTAGCCAAAACTTGACAACAATTATTGACTTTATTCTCATTGGAAAATGTTGTCTGTCTATAGACACTATTTCTATTCCTAGGGTTGAAACAAATTAGAATTCTCAATTCTCTACGACGTCTAGCGGAAAAAATATTTTCAGGAACGGGCAAATCATAATGATTTTTTTTTTGATTTTCTATTATCTTTTGATCTCTTGTTCTTGTAATGGATTTATCAAAAGTCTTCTTAGCAACACTACTTTTTTCTGGGTATCTTTGGTTAATTTGGCGCTTACTCTTATGAATCAACGAAAGGCCTATGGTTTGATACATAATAAATTGTTCATCGTTTTTTCTAGACAGACGAACTAATTCAATAATCAATATTCCCTTTTTCATCAATTCTTTATTTTTCCCCAATCCTGTAAGAGTTAAAGCCTTCTGATTCTGAATCACCATAATATCGAAACTTAGTTCTCCTCTTTGAATAGAGGCTATAGCAATTTCTTTTAGATTTATCAATCTAATTAGGAGACAATATACTTTGATATTATTCATTATTCTTTGATTTAAGGAACCCTTCCAGTTCAATTGAAAACTCAAATACTTTTTTAGTAAGAAATTAAGTTCTGCCTCTATCTTGTTCTTGTATTTCTTTTTCTTTATATCCTTACCCTCTGTCCTGTCCGATCCCGCAGAATCTTCTTCAATATCTTTTTCTTTGTTTGAGAGAGATGATTCAAGATCTACTCGACCCGCGTATTCTGCTTTTGCTTGATTTCGAGTCTCTAACTCTAATTTAAGAGATTTTTTTTTTGATGGGCTAAAAATATCTATTATTTTTTTCTTTCCAGTAATGTTTTTATTTTCACTAACATTTTTATTTACATTAAAATTGATAAAAATTAATTTGATTGGGACGATCCACGGATTATTCGTATATGCATTATAAAATATCCCAAATTTTGAAAATAACAAAAATTCCGGATTCGATATGGAGGAACCATTTTGTATTTCTACATTCATTCCCATCCAATCAGAATACTTTCTATTCAGATTTTTTTTCATATCTATAATATCACCTTCTGCTATATAATTCGTGATAAAGATATCATCAGTTATATAAAATAATTTTTGTTTACGCATGTTGTAATTATAACAAATCGCTTGCTTTTTATTTGTTTTTTTATTTGCTTGGAATGGTGATCTATATCCATAGATATAAGAGGCCTTCTTATCTACATAATTAATAAATTTATATGATAAAAGATCATATCCATATTGTTTTTTCATTTTTTTTTTTTTTTTTTTTAATGAGTTTACTTGTTGTTTTTTGTAAAGAATTAATCGGTTTTTTTCATATGAATCACATTTGGTTAAATCTTTATTTTCAGCCACACGACGTTTATTGATTCTATTTCTCCATTTTTGTGATACTAATCTAGACCATGTGCTCTGAGATAAATCATATTGAGAATGACCCTTGAACCAATTTGTCCAATGATTCATTAGAGAATCGGGGGGGTTCTTATGTCTTAATTTGGAATGAAATATTCCGTGTACTCCAAAAAAATAATCCTTTATTTCATTCTTAAGAAAAAAAGATCTTCGATGATATTCAAAAACAGATCTTAACTTATACTTATATACTACGTTAATAACTGGGGTTTGGGATAATTTATAAAATACATATGCCTGTGACAAAGAAAATAGGTCATTCTGTGAATTAGTATTCCTAATATTATAAGACTTTTTTATAATCTTAATAAGTTGAATTATACTTTTTTGATTTGTTTTATCAGTCCTTTCTGCATTTGCTTCATTATTGTAAATGGATTTATTTATCATTTTTTTTGTTGATTCAAGAAAAAAAAGTTGTAGAATGATCCTAGGAATACTAATGATACATATAAAGATATCTATGTATACCCTTTCCATTAAAAAAAAAAAAAAATGAAAAAAAGAATACGATTTACGGGCTAATCGAGCATTTTTTCTTTGTAATATCTGCCAAATACTTTTTTGTAATTCTAATCTTTTAGCATCATAAGTTGTTTTGTTCGAACTAATATTTATCTCTGAAGTTATAAACCCCCTTCTTTTCTTTTTTTTTTTCATTTTTTCTATTTGCTTTCTGATTGTCTTTGTTTTAGCATTCCGATTTTTTATTTTTTTTTTTTCTGTCAATGAAGAATTTGTCCAATTAATAGATTGAATTGGAATGGGTGATTCGTAAATTATTGGATTATTCGTATTGATTGTTGAATCTTTTTTTTTTTTACTCAATTCATATTTTTTTTTGAATCGAAATAGAAATAAAAAATGGGGGAGTTTTTTTATTTTTTCCTTTAGAAATAGAATACTTTTGAGAATACTTTTGATGATCCATTTTACTGTACCTTTTGAAACATTTAGAAACAATTTAGTTCTTTCATTTAAAACTTTTAGGACTAGAAAAAAAAAAAAATTAAATTTTTTCATTTTTTTTTTTATTTCTTTAAAAATGGGATCAAAAAATGAAAGTCGATTTCGGGGATAACCAGAAAAAGGCAATTCTACTTCCATTCCCCAAATTGTTAAAAAGCAAAAGTCCTGTTTTTTTTTTTTTCCTTTTTTTTTCATTGGATCTTTTTCCTTTTCAGAGTATTGTAGCTTAGATCTGTGCCAAGGTTTCAGACGAAAAGGAGATAAAATCTTTATCTGAATACCGTCTGTTAGCCATTTTTTTGGAAATTCTCGTTCGGATAATTGAACGCCATTATAGGTGCATTTAATATACATTTCTCTATTCCAATCCCTAAAATCTTCTGACCATTCAGGAAATTGAAATAATAGTATACGAACGATATTTTTAGTTATTATCAATGAAGGTAATATAATATATTTTCTAAGAATCGATTGGGTTATTAATAAAAAACCTCTTATGACTTGAGCAAATATAATGCTATCCCAGGCTTCTCCGATTTCTATACGTCTTTTTTTCTCTTTTTCGTTTTTTTTTTTTTTGCCTTCTTCTTTCTCACTTTCTTTTGTCTTTTTCTCTGTATAATGCGAAATTTTTATTTCTGTCTTTTTCCGCATCCAATTTTTGAACGTAAAAAATATTTTCATTGGCTCAAAAATATCAAGAGAAAAGAACGAAGGTTTCTCAATTTTGTCCAAAAAAGGAGGCGAATGCACACTTCTTTGAAAGAGTTTCCAAGTAACTATTTTACGTCTTTGAGCGCGTATAGATCCTTTGATTATGTCTCGCCGAAAATCTGGTTGTTGTGAATAACGTATTAAAGCCAATTCGTTTTTTTTTTCAGTATTATCAGCATCCCTAGTATCACTATAAGTATCGTCATTCTGTGAGTTATTAGTAAAAATCACGACACGTTTGGCTTTTCTGGAACGAATACCATAACTCTCTGCTTGATTTTTTCCCTCCAGTTGTTGCAATTCGTCTATTAATTTATATGACCATCGGGGAACTTTTTTACTGATTTCTTTTATTCCAATACATTTTTTTCTATTAAAAATTGTTTTACCGTTCAGATCAGTTCTAATTGTGTCGAATAATAATTCTATTTTTCTTTTTTTTTCGAAATCCATTTTTATTTGTTTATGTTCTCGAAATAAATAAAGTGCTTCAAAATTCAAGTTTGATACCGATTTTACCGAAATTTTATTGATTAAGTTCAGAAAAAAACTAATTTCAGTTAATAATGATTTGATATTTAATGTATCTATTTTCTGTTCAAATTCTGAATAATTACTATTAATATTAAGAAGGATACCATGAATCTTATTTATCCCAATGTCATTTTTTTTGTAAGTTTCATTTTTGATTGAGGTTGAAAAACATTTTTTGATTCGTCCACGACAGGGTCCGCTCAAGAAAGGATCATATATTTTAGGTAAGTATTTTGTTTTAGTCTCATCATTACACAATCTAATTCGTTTTTCGAATATATCCAGAGGAATAAATTCCTTATCTAGAACTTTTGCCCTATTTAAAAATTCATTGCTTAGTTTCTTTGTTTTTTCTTTATTAGGAAAGCTCCAATAATTAGACAATTGATCATAGCAGGGTTTTTCTGTTGTGAGTAGAGAAATTTTTGTTTCCATTATTTTTAGAAAAGTCGACAAATTAGGTGGATACGTAAAAGATATTCTTTCTTTTCCATCACTTTGACACGTATGAAAAAAAAATTGTGAAATTTCATTTCTTATGACATTTTCAAATTGATCATTTTTTATATACCGCAATGGACGATTCCATCGTTTATAATCGAAAAGAATGGTTACAAGAGTTTTTTGAAATCCGAAGCCGGAGATATCTTTCGCCTTCTCTTTTTCCGGAAAAAGAGATTCTTCGGTGGATATCTTTTGTTCTTGTTTAGTTCCTGCCGTTTCCGAAGTTCTTTCGACATCGATTTTTATTTTTTTATCAATTTCATTCCTTTCTTTAATTTCTAACAATTTCTTACTAAAAAAAGCTGACGGTGTTCTGCCCAAATAGTATAAACAAGTAATAAATAAAAAAACAATAAAGGTTTGAGACGTCGAATTTCTAAATTTTGACATAATGTACTTATTAGATCGAATAGGTACATTAGATTGAATCGAATTATTTTGCTTGATCCAGACTAATATCAATCCAACCCAT